CAATAAATATAACAATAAATAACAGGTACAAATATTAAATCGAGGTACCCATTCTATGATAACTCTCAACAGTCTCCCCTCCATTTTTGTGCCTTTAGTGGGCTTAGTATTTCCGGCAATTGCAATGGCTTCTTTATCTCTTTATGTTCAAAAAAACAAGATTTTTTAGATACAACAAGGACAAATCTTATATATATATATATTTTTTCAAGACTTACTTGGATCATAACACGGATATCTATTTAGTAAAATATGGTATAATATGCGGCTTCCTTCGGGCATAAGCTCTTATGTATGTGTAAACATGATAAATGAATTATAACTATTTTCAAATAGATCGGAGAATTTCTGAAATGTAAAGTCAATATATCTATATGTATTAGGAAATCATATGAAAGGGATGTTATTATTTTAGTTTGGATCTAAGAAATTCGATGAATTATCCCTAAAGGTTCACATCATAATAGTGCTGGTTGATGAGAGTTACTTCGGAAACAAAAAAAAGTAAAAAAAAAATTATTTTTGTTATTCTCCCAATTCCAATAAAATGCAACTAGGTCTAGTTAGAGTATGAGTTGGCGATCAGAACGTATATGGGTAGAACTTATAGCGGGGTCTCGAAAAACAAGTAATTTCTGTTGGGCCTTTATTCTTTTTTTAGGTTCATTAGGGTTTTTATTGGTTGGAACGTCCAGTTATTTTGGTAGGAATTTTATATCTTTATTTCCTTCTCAGCAAATCATTTTTTTTCCACAAGGTATCGTGATGTCTTTCTATGGGATCGCAGGTCTTTTTATTAGCTCCTATTTGTGGTGCACAATTTCGTGGAATGTAGGTAGTGGTTATGATCGATTCGATATAAAAGAGGGCATAGTGTGTATTTTTCGTTGGGGATTTCCTGGAAAAAATCGTCGCATATTCCTCCGATTCCTTATGAAAGACATTCAGTCCATCAGAATAGAAATTAAAGAGGGTATTTATGCTCGTCGTGTCCTTTATATGGAAATAAAAGGACAAGGAGCCATTCCCTTGACTCGTACTGATGAGAATTTTACTCCACGAGAGATTGAGCAAAAAGCTGCTGAATTGGCCTATTTCTTGCGTGTACCAATTGAAGTATTTTGAAAAAAGGAACTGAAGAATGAATACTTTGCAAGAGATAAAAAACTCAAGAATCATCTTTTTTTCTATAGCATAACTTAACTGAAGTTTCTTCAGAACGCTTACTCGAGCCAAAGCAAACGTATATGAAACAATTCTAAAACGAAATTGTTTATGTCCACAATTTTTTTTATGCGTATGTAAATCCACTTAACTCAATTCAGTAACAAATCTAAATGATAGATTCATCATATATCAAAACAAAACATTTCATCATAAAGTAAAGAATTTTTTTCTAAATATTTGATATTTTGATAGAACGGGAGTTCTTTCGTCTCGAAATCCGACTACTATTAATTTGAAGAGGGCTCTTTCTTATTCTATATTCTTTCTAAATTCAAGGACTAACCGCTGTACTGAATCACAAAAAAATCCGGAAATACATCGATGACTTGTAATAGAACTTATGCTTGATAGAAATATTAGTATCATATAGAGTCGACGAATGAGGTGCGTTCATTAAAAATTTTAAAATTCACAGACGAAAAAATGGCAAAAAAGAAAGTATTAATTTCCCTTCTATATCTTGCATCTATAGTATTTTTGCCTTGGTGGATCTCTCTCTCATTTAATAAAAGTCTGGAATCTTGGTTTACTAATTGGTGGAATACTAGGCAATCCGAAATTTTTTTGAATGATATTCAAGAAAAGAGTATTCTAAAAGAATTCATAGACTTAGAGGAACTCTTACGTTTGGACGAAATGATAAAGGAATACCCGGAAACACATTTACAAAAGCCTCGCATCGAAATCTACAAAGAAACGATCCAATTGATCAAGATGCACAACGAGGATCGCATCCATACAATTTTACACTTCTCGACAAATATAATCTGTTTCGGTATTCTAAGTGGTTATTCTATTCTAGGTAATGAAGAACTTGTTATTCTTAACTCTTGGTTTCAAGAATTCCTATACAACTTAAGCGACACAATAAAAGCTTTTTCTATTCTTTTATTAACTGATTTATGTATAGGATTCCATTCGCCCCACGGTTGGGAATTAATGATTGGCTCTGTCTACAAAGATTTTGGATTTGCTCATAATGATCAAATTATATCCGGTCTTGTTTCTACTTTTCCAGTCATTTTAGATACAATTTTTAAATATTGGATCTTTCGTTATTTAAATCGTGTATCTCCTTCACTTGTAGTGATTTATCATTCAATGAATGACTGAAAAGTGATCGAACGATCCAATTATAATATTTGTTACTTTGTACATAAGCAAAACATTCAAAATTGTACTTACTACCCATCCAAGGAATTCCTCCAATATTCCAGTAAAATTATTTATATTTAATATTTAAGTAAATAGCAAAATTATAGATAGGGAACTA